TATAAAGTAAGCTAATTTAAGCTAGTGGGCTCATACCCCAAATATGAATAATTTTCCTTTATTAATATTTAATCAAAAAATTATTTTTCTATGAATTTTATTAATATCAATTTTAATAGGAATTTCTTGCTCTTATTGATTCCCACTTTGGGTATCTTTAGAAATTAATATAATAATATTTATTCCTTTAATAAATTCAAAAAATTTTCTTTCATCTAATAGAATTATAAATTATTATATTATTCAATCATTTTCATCATCAATATTTCTTTTTTCATCATTTTTATTTTTTCTTTTTTCAACCAATATATTAATTTCAATTATTTTAATGTCTATAATAATTAAATTAGGATCTGCACCTTTTCATACTTGATTTCCCCAAATTTCTGAGGGTTTAAATTCTTTACCTTTTTTTCTTCTTTTAACTTTTCAAAAAATCATTCCTTTATTTATTATTTCATTAATTATTCATAATTTATTTATTTTTTTTATTGTCTCTTCAAGAATAATTGGATCATTAGGAGGTTTAAATCAAACCTCTCTAAAAAAAATTTTAGCTTTTTCTTCTATTTCTCATTTAGCTTGAATAATAGCATTAATTTTCTCTTGTCACAATTTTTGGATATTATACTTATTAATCTATTCAATAATTTTAATTAAAATTATTAAAACTTTTATAAAAAATTACAATTTTTCAATTCTAAACTTAAACTCAATAAAATTAACTTTTTTCAATAAAATAGTAATAATTTCTTTTTTTTTATCATTAGGAGGTATACCTCCTTTTTTAGGATTTTTTATAAAATGAATCTCTCTTATTTTAATATTAAAAAATTTTCCGATAATTATACTAATTTTGATTCCCTCATCTCTTGTAAATTTATTCTTCTATATTCGAATTTTATACCCAATTTTTTTAAACCTTAATATTCTTATTAAATCTCACCAAATTTTTAATATTTTTTTTAAAAATTGATTATTTTTTTTAAATTTCTTAGGAATTATTATTATAATTCCAATAATATTAATAATTTAAAGATTTTAAGTTAAAAAAACTATATACCTTCAAAGTATAAAATAATTAATATAATTAAATCTTAGATAAATCTTCTTTAAATTTGCAATTTAATATTTTTTTATAAAATATAAGATTAAATTAATTTAGTAAAAGAATTTTCTTCATTTATAAATTTACAATTTATAGCTTAATAACTTCAGCCATTTTACCGCGATGATTATTTTCTACTAACCATAAAGACATTGGAACTATATATTTAATTTTTGGAAGTTGATCAACTATAGTAGGTATATCTATAAGAATTTTAATTCGAACTGAATTAGGACAACCAGGATCATTAATTGGCAATGACCAGATTTATAATGTTATTGTTACAGCCCATGCTTTTATTATAATTTTTTTTATAGTTATACCAGTAATGATTGGTGGATTTGGAAATTGATTAATTCCTTTAATATTAGGTGCACCAGATATAGCTTTTCCTCGAATAAATAATTTAAGTTTTTGATTATTACCCCCTTCTTTATTTTTATTAATTAATTCTTCTTTAGTTGAAAGTGGGGCAGGAACTGGATGAACAGTATACCCCCCACTTTCAGCAAATATTTCTCATTCTGGAGCTTCCGTTGACATAGCAATTTTCTCCCTTCATTTAGCAGGAATTTCATCAATTTTAGGGGCAATTAATTTTATTACAACAATTATTAATATACGTTCACCAGGACTATCTTTAGAACGAATACCTTTATTTGTATGATCAGTTTTAATTACAGCAATTTTACTTCTTCTTTCTCTTCCTGTTCTTGCTGGAGCAATTACTATATTATTAACAGATCGAAATTTTAACACTTCATTTTTTGATCCTTGTGGGGGAGGTGATCCAATTTTATATCAACATTTATTTTGATTTTTTGGTCATCCTGAAGTTTATATTCTTATTTTACCAGGTTTTGGAATAATTTCCCATATTATTTGTTTTCATACAGGTAAAAAGGAACCATTTGGAACATTAGGAATAATTTATGCTATATTAGCAATTGGATTTTTAGGATTTATTGTATGAGCACATCATATATTTACTGTGGGAATAGATATTGATACTCGAGCTTACTTTACAGCTGCAACTATAATTATTGCTGTACCTACAGGTATTAAAATTTTTAGTTGAATTGCTACCTTACATGGTTCTAATATTAATTACAATTCTTCAATACTTTGAGTTTTAGGTTTTGTTTTCCTTTTTACCTTAGGAGGATTAACAGGAATTATTTTAGCCAATTCGTCAATTGATATTATTTTACATGATACTTACTATGTAGTAGCCCACTTTCATTATGTACTTTCTATAGGAGCTGTATTTGCAATTATAGGATCTATTACACATTGATTTCCTTTATTTTTTGGAATAAATTTTAATTCTCTTTGATTAAAAATTCAATTTTTTTCAATATTCATTGGAGTAAATATAACATTTTTTCCACAACATTTTTTAGGATTAAGAGGAATACCACGACGATACTCAGATTATCCTGATTTTTTTTCTAAATGAAACTTAATTTCTTCCTTTGGAAGAATAATTTCTTCTTTAAGAGTAATTTTTTTCATTATTATTATATGAGATGCTATAATATCAAAAAAATTAATTCTTATTTCTCAGTTTTCCAACTCTTCTAATGAATGACAATTAAATTTTCCCCCTTCTGAGCATACTTTTAATCAAAATAATATTTTAATTAAATAATTAACAAATGATAACCTGATCTAATATTATATTTTCTAATAGAAATTCCCCTATTATAGAACAAATAATTTTTTTCCATGACCATTCAATAATAATTATTATTATAATTACTATTATTACATTATACATAATTACAAATATTATATTTAATTCATTTTCATCTCGATTTTTAATAGAAGGTCAAGAAATTGAAACTATTTGAACAATTATCCCAGCAATTACATTAATTTTTATTGCAATACCTTCATTACGTCTTCTTTATATACTTGATGAATCTTACTCACCTTCAATTACTGTAAAAATTATTGGACATCAATGATATTGATCTTATGAATTCTCAGATTTTAATATTGAATTTGATTCATTTATAATTCCTTGTAATGAAATAATAAAAAACTCATTCCGACTTCTTGACGTAGACAACCGTATAGTAATTCCTTTTAATTCTCACATTAAATTTTTAATTTCATCAGCAGATGTAATTCATTCATGAACAGTTCCATCATTAGGAATAAAAATAGATGCCGTTCCTGGTCGCCTTAATCAGTCTTTTTCCTTTGCTTCACGCCCAGGTTTATTTTTTGGACAATGTTCTGAAATTTGTGGAGCAAATCATAGATTTATACCTATTTCTCTTGAAATTACATCCTCAAATAATTTTATTAAATGACTAAAATCTTTTTCATTGAATGGCTGAAATATTTAAGCATTGGTCTCTTAAACCACTTTATAGTGATAATCACTTTCAATGGAAAAACTAGTTAAAATTTAATAACATTAGAATGTCAATCTAAAATTACTTTATATGTGTTTTTTAATTCCTCAACTTTTTCCTATAAATTGAATTTTTTTATCTATTTTATTTTCAATTTTATTAATATTTTCTTTAATTAATTTATATTTTTTTATAATAAAAACTAAAAAATTAACTTCCAACTCAATTAAAATTAATAAATTTTTATTAAAATGATAATAAATTTATTTTCAATTTTTGACCCATCTTCTTCATCAAATTTAAGACTTAACTGACTTTCTATAATTTCCATTATATTTATTATTCCAATAAATTTCTGAATAATTTCATCTCGTCATCAAAAATTTTGAAAAATCATTTTTTTTAAAATTTTTAATGAAATTAAAAATAACTTATTTCTAAAATCTCAAAAATTTATTTCTATTTACATTTCTATTTTTTTTTCAATTCTAATATTTAATTGTTTAGGTTTAATACCTTATGTGTTTACTCCCTCTAGACATATTATTTTATCAATAATTATAGCTTTTCCTCTTTGATTAACTTTAATACTAAAAGGATGAATTACATCATTTAATAAAATAATAACCCATTTAGTTCCTCTAGGATCCCCTATAATTTTAACCTTTTTTATAGTAATTATTGAATCTATTAGAAATTTAATTCGTCCTATTACTTTATCAGTTCGGTTATCTGCTAATATAATTAGAGGACATTTACTAATTCATCTTCTTACTTCGATTCCTTTTTCTTTCCCAATAAGAATGTTATTTATTTTTCCTATTATATTATTTTTAATAATTTTAGAAACAGCTGTTGCTATAATTCAAAGATATGTTTTCATTACTCTTTCATCTTTATATACTAATGAAATTTAATAACCAATGATATTTCACCCATTTCATATAGTAGAAAAAAGACCTTGACCATTCTCGAGATGTATTTCATCAATTATAATTACTATAAGAAGAATTATAATATTTCACTTTTCATTTTCTCACATAATTTCATTAGCATTAATTATTTTATTATTAACCCTCTTTCAATGATGACGAGATGTCTCCCGAGAAGCATCTTTACAAGGCCTTCACTCTTCCTATGTTCTATGAGGATTAAAATTCGGGATAATTTTATTTATTATTTCTGAAATTTTTTTTTTTATTTCTTTTTTTTGAGCCTTTTTTCATAGAAGTTTATCTCCCAACATTGAAATTGGAGTTATATGACCTCCTTTAAATATTTTCCCTTTTAATCCTTTTGAAATTCCACTTCTTAACACAACTATTTTAATTTCATCAGGAATTTCAATTTCTTGATCCCATCATAGAATTATTAATAATAATTTTAAACAAGCCTTCTATGCTTTATTAATTACTATTATACTTGGAATTTTATTTTCCATTCTCCAAATATGAGAATATAAACAAGCTCAATTTACTATAAGAGATAGTATCTTTGGATCCACATTTTTCATAACAACAGGTTTTCATGGAATCCATGTAATCATTGGAACAACTTTTTTAATTGTTTCTATACTCCGTATAAATAAAAATTTAATTTCATCTTCTCACCACTTTGGATTTGAAGCCGCTGCTTGATATTGACATTTTGTTGATGTAGTTTGATTATTCTTATTTACTTTTATATATTGATGAATTTTTTGTTTAATTAGTATAATTTAGTACATTTAATTTCCAATTAAAAAGATTTTTAATAAATTAAACAATTAAACTAATAATTATTATTTTTATTCCTTTAGCAATTTTTATTATCTTTTTTTTAATTTCTTTCAAAAGAATTACAAATAAGGAAAAATTATCCCCTTTTGAATGCGGATTTGATCCATTTTCCCTTTCTCGAATTCCTTTTTCCTTAAAATTTTTTTTAATTGCCATTACTTTTTTAATTTTTGATATTGAAATTATCATCATCCTTCCTTTCCCTTTATTATTTTTTAATAAAAACATAGTATTACTCATTACATTTATTGTTATTAATATTCTTATTAGGTGGGGACTTATTTATGAATGAAAAAAAGGAATACTAGAATGACTTAAATAAAGAAAAGTATTTAAAATTATAAAATCTAACTTGCAATTAGAAATTGATCTTTCCTTTTCTAAAAATAAAGCGATACAAATTGCAATCAGTTTCGACCTGATCTTAGATGAATTCTATTTTTTTAATAGAAGCCAAAACCCCCCGAGGCTATTCACTGTTAATGAATAAACTGAATTTTCCTATTAAACCAAGATTAATTTATAGACTTCTAATCTATTAGTAATGATTTTTTTCATTTAATCTTTATTTTTATAGTGTAATTAAACACATAACATTTTCGTTGTTAAAATGATTTCTTTTTCTAAAAATATTCTTAAAAAAATATTTCTTTACATTTTCAGTGTAATATTTTAATATAAACTATAAGAATATAAAATTATAAAAATTACTAATATTCTTACATATAATAAAACTAAAGAGCTTAAAAAATTATTTCTTAATCAAACGGAAAAATAAGTATTTTTTTTAAGAAAATTATAAACCCCTCCAGGACCCATTTCTTCTACTCATTTCCAATCATTTTCCGAAAAAATTCTATATTTCTTAAAATATTTTAAAAAAATTAATCTTGATAATATAGATATAAACCATATTTTTCTTAAGAAATAATAAATTCTTTTCATTACAAATCCCTCTATTTTTATCATATATATTAGATAAAAAAAATAAAAAGACATTAAAATTAAAATTAAATTAAAAAATTTTCTAAAATTTGATAAAATTAATAAATCTTCATAGGAAAATGAAACTCATCTAAATAAGTTTCCAAAAATTAATACTATAAATCTTAAAAAATAAATAGGAAATAATATAAAATAATTAAATCTTTTTAAAAAAAAACTTTGGGTAAAAACTCCTTTTCAAACAATATAATATATTATTCGTATACAATAAATTATTGTTAATGATGTTCTTACAATAACAATTATAATAACAAATATATTATTGATATTTATATAAATAAATTCTAAAATTAAATCTTTTGAATAAAAACCTCCTACAAATGGAAATCCAAAAAGAGATAATCTTCTTAATCCTATACAACCTGAAATTAAAGGACTAAATCTAAAAAATCTACCTAAATATCGAATATCCTGAATTCCTGAAAAAGTATGAATTACTAACCCAGCACAAAGAAACAATATAGATTTAAATAACGCATGAATTAATAAATGAAAAAACGCTAACTCCATTTTTCCTAAAGATAAAATTAATATAATTATTCCTAACTGACTAAGAGTAGAAAAAGCAATAATTTTTTTAAAATCTATTTCTAAATTTGCTCCTACCCCTGCTATAAACATAGTTATTCTAGATAAAAATATTAAAATCCTAGAATAAAATTTTATTTCAAAAAGAACTCTAAAACGAATAAGAAGATAAATTCCTGCGGTTACTAATGTCGAAGAATGAACTAATGAAGAGACAGGAGTAGGAGCAGCTATAGCTGCTGGTAATCATGCAGAAAAAGGAATTTGTGCTCTTTTAGTTATTCCTGAGATTAAAATAAAAATCCCACAAATTTTAATTATTTCTTTCACTCTTCTTATATCTATTCTTCCGTAGTTTAATAAAAAAATCACAGATATTATAACTGTCACATCTCCTACTCGATTTATTAAAACAGTAATTATACCTGAATTAAATGAATTAATGCTTTGATAAAAAATTACTAAACAATATGATACTAATCCTAAACCATCTCATCCTAAAATAATTATAATTATATTAGGGGAAACAATTAATAATAATATAGAAAACACAAATAATAAAACTATATAACAAAAATAAATTTTTTCTCTTTCTTCTTTTATATATTCATGTCTGTAAATAATTACTATAGCAGAAATAAATATAACTACAAACATAAATCTTAATCTAATTCAATCAAATAAAAAATATATTTTTACATCTAAATGTAAAAAACTTATTAAAAAAATTTCAATTACAACTACTTCATTTGTATAAATTAAATAAAAAAATAAAAATAAAAATATAATTCTATTTATCAATAAATAATAACCTCATTTAAAAAAAATTACTTAATGAAATTTCATCAATAAATCCACAATTTATTATTTTAATTTAAACTAATTAAGTTTCTAAATTCATCTTCTAAAACATTCTATTTTTAAACACCAAATAATCAAAGGGAAAAAATGTAACAATATTAAAAAATGTTCTCGAACTGAAATAAAATTTGAAGCTCATATCATTCAACCTTCTCCATGATTAACATACCTAAATAAATATAAGGAATATCCAGCTCTTAAGAATAATAATATTATTAAAGGTAAAATAAATATTATTCTAAATTTTAATAAACTTCCCACTAAAAAAATTTCCCCAAAAATATTTATAGAAGGTGGTGCTGCTATATTAAATACTCTTATTAAAAATCATCATAAAGAAACAGAAGGAAAAATTTTGTTTATTCCCTTTAATAATAGTAATCTCCGTGTAAAAAATCGTTCATATAATATATTACCTAAACAAAATAATCCAGATGAACAAAGTCCATGTCCTAATATTAATAATAAACTTCCAAAAGATCTAAGAAAATTTATTCTTATTATTCCTCTTAAAACGATTCCTATATGACATACTGATGAATAAGCAATTAAAGACTTAATATCTGTTTGAAATAAACATATTACACCTACAATCATACTTCCTAAAACAGAAATTACTATAATAATATATCTTATCTGTATTAATTCATTTATAAAAAACATTTTAAAACGATAAATTCCATAAATTCCTAATTTTAATAAAACAGCAGCTAAAATTATAGAACCAGAAATTGGTGCTTCCACATGAGCTTTTGGTAATCATAAATGTACAAAAAATATAGGAACTTTAACTAAAAAGCCTAATATTATTATTAAAAAAAAAGGACCTATAGATTTAATAATTATAAAATCTATATATAAATAATTTAAAGTATATTCTCTAAATAAAATTATTAAAATAAATAAAGGTAATGAACCAAATAAAGTATATAAAAGTATATAAATACCAGCTTGTAAACGTTCAGGTTGATTACCTCAATTAAAAATTATTATAATAATAGGGAATAAAATAGCTTCGAAAAAAAAATAAAATATTATTAAATTTGTTCTATAAAAACATAAATAAAGCAAAAGTAATATAAAAAAAAGATAAAATTTAAAATATTTATTTTCATAAAGCATTTCTTTAAAACTTGCTAATATTATTAAAATTATTATTCATACTGAAAGTATAAATAAATTTATTCTTAATAAATCTCTCCCTAATTTAAAAACCACTACCCCTCTATCAATTAAATTTACAAAAAGTAATCTTAAAAATAAAAATAACACTAAAATTAATTCTATTCCTTTTAAAATCATACATATTCAAATTATCATTAACAAAGAAAAAAATAATTTTAACATTTTAATATAAATATAGATGTAACTTGATCATTACCATAAAAAAATCTTATAATTACCATCAATCTTAACCCTAAAGCAGCTTCCGCTACAATCATAATTAAATAAACCAACGTTAATAAATAAGTATCAATTAATGTTATACAATTAATAAGTATAAATAAACTTAAATATATAAATTCAAAACTTAATAATATTATCATTAAATAAAAACGATTTTTTAAAAAAGCTATAAATCCTACTAAATACATAAAAACCGCCATTTCTAACATTAGTTATAATAATTTAAAAAAAAATAATGGTTTTGTAAACCAAATTTGAAATTTTCTTATAATTTCAGAAAAGATAATCTCTTTAAATATCCAAAATTTATGTACTTACAACTTATATACTATTTTCTGAAATAAAATTAATAACTTTTTTTACAATAACTTTTTTTATTTTTAATCATCCTATATATATACTACTATCTATTATTTTTATTACTTTAAGAATAAGAATTCTAATTTATAAAAGAATAAAAATAATATGAATCCCCTTAATTTTAATTTTGCTAATTTTAGGTGGAATATTAATTCTATTTCTTTATATTATTAGATTAATTCCCAATAAAAAATTAATTTTTAATAAAAAAATCATTATAATTATAATTTTCTTACTTATATCATTTCCTTTTTTCAAAATAGTAGAAAATTCTTTCCTTAGAATAAATTCTAACTTTTTTTCTTCTTCTATAAATATACTATTATTCATAATAATTTATTTAATTATAACATTAATTGTAGTAATAAAAATCATATCATCGTCTAATGCTCCACTCTCTACTTTATAACTAATGAATATAAAAAAAATTTTAAATCCCATTATTAATCTCCCTACTCCGTCTAATATTTCCTACATATGAAATATAGGATCTCTCCTAGGAATATGTTTAGGTATTCAAATTTTAAGAGGACTTTTTTTAGCTATAAATTTCTCTAGAGACATTTCTACAGCATTTAATATAATATCTCATATTATACGAGATGTAAATTATGGTTGATTAATCCGATCAATTCATTCAAATGGAGCCTCAATATTTTTTATTTTTATATATTTGCATATTGGCCGAGGAATTTATTACTCCTCGTTTTTTTTCTTAAAAACTTGAATAACAGGAATTATTATAATTCTTATTCTTATAGCAACAGCCTTTTTAGGATATGTACTCCCCTGAGGTCAAATATCTTTTTGAGGGGCAACAGTAATTACTAATTTATTTTCAGCTATTCCCTACATTGGCTCCACACTAACATATTGAATTTGAGGAGGATTTTCAGTTGATAATAATACACTCACTCGATTTTTTTCTTTACATTTTATTTTACCTTTTATACTATTACTAATAGTAATAATTCATATTATAATAATCCATGAAAAAGGGTCTAGAAATCCTTTAGGATTAAATTTAAATATTGATAAAATCCCTTTCCACCCTTACTTCACAGTAAAAGATATTCTTGGATTTTTAATAACTTTATTTATATTTTCTATTGTCGTTTTAATTATACCTTACATTTTAAATGATGCAGAAAACTTTAATATAGCTAATCCTTTAGTTACTCCCCCTCATATTCAACCTGAATGATATTTTTTATTTGCCTACGCAATTCTTCGATCTATTCCTAATAAATTTGGTGGTGTAATCGCATTAGTTATATCAATTTTAATTATCATTACTCTCCCTTTTTCAATAAAAAATAAATTCTCCTCTTTTTATTTTTTTCCATTTAAAAAAATAATATTTTGAATTATAGTAAATTTATTTTTTCTTTTAACATTTTTAGGAGCTTGTCCTGTTGAGTATCCTTTTGTAATCATCAGCCAAATTTTAACTATTTTATATTTTTCTTTTTTCTTAATTATTCCTTTAATTTGACTTTTTAACTATAATTAAGTATATATTTTGAAAATATAAAAAAGAATTTTTATTCTAAAAGTCTTTTTTCTAAAAAGGACACAAATACTTCTTATAATAATAATTTTTATAAAACACATAAAAAAAATTATTAAAATACTTAAAGGTAAAATAACTTTTCACGCTAATATTATTAACTTATCATATCGATAACGCACTAAAGTACCTCGAATTAAAATAAAAAAAAATATTATAATTAATATATAAATTATTATAATTCCTCTTGATCCTAGAAATAAATATGATGTTACTAATCTAAATAAAATAATATTTCCATATTCTGCTATAAATAATAAAGCAAAATTTCATGAGCCATATTCTACATTAAAACCTGAAACTAATTCTGATTCACCCTCAGTTAAATCAAATGGACTACGATTAGTTTCTGCATAACATGATACTATTCAAACAAAAAACAAATTATAAATCCAACAATTAAAATTCAAAAATCTTTGAAATTCTAAAACAATATCAATACTATAACTACCAGAAAAAAAAACAATTCTAATTAAAAGCATAGAAAATCTTACTTCATAAGAAATAACTTGAGCTACACCTCGATACGCACCTAACAATGAATACTTAGAATTAGAAGACCATCCCCCTATTAAAATTACATAAACTCTTAATCTTGAAACACATAATATAAATACTAATCCATATTCAATTAAAATTTGATTATATTTTCATTTAAATAAAAATAACAAAAATATTATCAACATTAATGAAAATATAGACATTAAAACATAAATAAATATATTTATATAAAATATTAAATTTATTTCTTTACTAAACAATTTTACAGCATCTCTTAAAGGTTGAAAAATACCTCATAAACCTACTTTATTAGGTCCTTTTCGAATATGCACATAACCTAAAATTTTTCGTTCTAATAATGTAAAAAAAGCAACTCTTACTAAAACACAAAGAATTAAAAATATAAAACTAATTAAAGAAATCACTATTAAAGGAAAACATATCATAAAGGAAGCTTAAATTCCTCGCATTTAACTTTCTGCCACTTTAATATCTAATTTTTCACTACTAATTGGTAACCCATTTTCAAATTCTAAATTTGATACAATTTTTTCTGCCAAATTAGTTTTAAAAAAAATATTTCTTTTAATAAAAAATTTTATATTTTTAATTCCTTTCGTACTATAAAAATAAATTTTTTAATTAAGATAGAAACCAACCTGGCTTACGCCGGTCTGAACTCAGATCATGTAGGAAATTAAAAGTTGAACAAACTTCTTCTCTCAACTTCTTCACCGAAAAAGAATCCTAATCCAACATCGAGGTCGCAAACTATTTTATCTATATGAACTATCCAAAATTATTACGCTGTTATCCCTAGAGTATTTTTTTCATTTAATCGTTAAAAACGGAACCAATTTATTATAATCCAAAAAAGATATATATTCTTTTTCCATCGCCCCAATCAAATTTAATTTAAATTAAATAATTAAAAATTAAATAAAAAATTCATAGGGTCTTCTTGTCCCTAATTTTCATTTTTGCTTTTGCACTCAAAAAATTAAATTTAATTCTTTAATTAAAGAAAGTCTTTAATTGTTTAATCATTCTCTTAGCACTCATTTAAAATCTTATTTCAATACCTTCGTATAGTCAAAATACTACAGCAATTTAAATAATCATTGAGCAGATTATACATCTTATTATTTTCAAAGATGAAATGTTTTTGATAAACAGTCAATTAAAATAATTTGCCGAATTCTTTTAATTAAAATTTCATTTTTTCTTTAAATGAAATTTAAACTCTTATCATTATATTTTACTAATTTTTTAATAATTTTATTAAATTTAAAAATTAATTTAATCATAAAAAAATCTTAAATTAATTTTTACTAATAATTGTAATTCTTTTTAAAAAGAATTAGACAATTTTAATCCTTAATTAAATTTACAATAAAATTATAAAGAAATCTATTAAGCTTATCCCTCATAGATAAAAATTATAGTGTTCTTAAAAACTTAAAATTATAATTCTGACCTAAAATCATTTATTTATAACCAGATATCATTAAATATGAATAAAATTTCATTTCTATTAAAATATTTTTTATTATATTTCCACATAATTTAAAGTATTAAAATAGCTCATTTTAAATTCGGGATTAAAAAATATTTTAATATTTTTCTAAAAACCCTTATGCAAAAGGTACCTTAAATGTACTATCACAATTTTAAATTTTTAAAAATTTTCATTTTTCCTTTACAGTAAATAAATTAAATTTTTCTCTATAATATACAAAAAATTAAATATAATTTTATTTTTTAATCTTAAAAAATTTTTATTTTTTATTAAAAAAATTAAAATGGTTATAAATAACAAAATTTTCATTGTAAATGAAATATCAAATGATTTCATTTTAAAAAACACTTTCCAGTATTTTTACTTTGTTACGACTTATCTCACCTCTGAGAGCGACGGGCGATATGTGCATATTTTAGAGCTTAATTCAAATATTCATTATATTAATATTTTACTATTAAATCCTAACTTTTTTTTTCAGTATCAAAATATCATTAAAATTAATGTAATTCACTTCACTCATAATTATTTGTTGCACCTTGACTTAATATATATTTATATAAAAATCTTAAATATAATTATTCAATATAATTAAATATAGTGGTATACAAACTGACTTTAATTACAAAATTAAGTAAGATATAGGCGTTGTATCCATTATAGAGCAAATTCCTCTAACAAGCTTAAAATACCGCCAAAATTTTATGATTTCATAAATTTTACTTACTACCAACATTAAGCTTAAAATAATAGGGTATCTAATCCTAGTTTAAAAATTAAATTTTTTTAAAATCAAATTATTTTTGATTAAAAATAAAAAATTTCACCTTATTAAATTTTTAATTATTAAAAATACAATTTTATTATAATTAATTTTTTTAAAAAAAATTTTACTTGTATAACCGCGGCGGCTGGCACAAGTTTAGCCAAAATCATTTTTAAAACTTCTATTTTACTTTTTTTAAAAAAAATAAATTTTTCTTCTATTTAAATATAAATTTATAAATAAGAATATAAAGAAAGTTTTTAATTTTTTAATATAAACTATATTTAAATTTATTATTTTTCCCTTCTTTTTTTTTACTTTAAGAAGGGAAAAATATAGTATATATTAAAAAGCATTCCTGTGCGTCTTCTTTATGTATGTAATTGCAAATAATTAATATAGATTTCCCGCTCAAGGGAACAATGTTTCAGATTTTATCTGAATTAATGTGAAGAAAGCTGGTCATCTCTAAAACTTTCGAATAAATTTTATGATATGAAACCATGTCTTAAATTATTTTTCAAAGTTAATACAATGATATATAAATGAAATTTTAAGTGATGCTCCTTACATTTTAAATAAATGTTTATTTATTTTAATCTTAATTAAAATTAAGCTTTTTTTAAAAATATAACATTTTTTAAAAAATAAAATGCCTGAATAAAAGATTATCTTGATAGGATAAATTATGTAATTTTTCTTATTACTTTTATTAAAATTATTTAGTTTTAACAAAATTAATTTATTTCTTTTAAACTCAAAATTTAATGTGCAAATAAACACTTAAAACTAATTTT